AAATTGGACAAGTAAGAAAATTTCTAGTTCAGTTACGCACTTACTTAAAAACGAATAAACCTAAGTTCCAAGAAATAATATCCTCTACCAAGACATTAACCGATGAAGCAGAAAGTTTTTTGAAAGAAGGTATTCAAGAGCAACTGGAACGTTTTCTACTTCAGGAGAAATTATAAAAAAGAAAAGAAATAGATCATTCTTCTTTTTTATTCTTGAGTCAATTTTTTTCTTTAATTCAATTTTTAATAAATTCTATAATGAAGTATAGAAAGTAATTATATATATATAATATAAGTATATAACTAATATATAACTAATATCTTTTAATATTAAAAGAAAAAAGCATTCCGATTTTCTTTCTTATTCTCTTTTTTTCTGATCTTTTTATTATAAATAGAACAAAATTTATTATAAAAATAATAGCTAAATCAAAATAATAGATAAATATCAATAGATTTATATCTATATTGATATTGCGTCCAATAGGATTTGAACCTATACCAAAGGTTTAGAAGACCTATGTCCTATCCATTAGACAATGGACGCTTTTCACTTTTATTTTGTTTTGTCTTTTTACTTTTTTTCTTTTATTTTCCAATTGTTCAAAAACTAAAGAATGTGCGCAATCTTTTTAGCAATTGGGTATGAATTCACTTCAATAAGTGAATTCATACCCAATTGCTATTAGATAATTCTAATAGAGAAAATTCTTTCTAATAAAAAAAGGGAATCTAGAGCGGGTAGCGGGAATCGAACCCGCATCGTTAGCTTGGAAGGCTAAGGGTTTTAGTCGACGTCGATTGATCATTTTGATATTTTTAACGTCTCTAATTCAAAACCGAACATGAAACTTTTGTTTCATTCGGCTCCTTTATGATGGATGTAGAAATTACTAAATATAAAAAGAGGGGAACTAAATCTAAATTCAAATTCGACCCATAACATCTATGTTAACTTTTTTTTTCCGTCTAGGTGCTTTGACAGAAAATTTTGCTTTCTAGATGATCCTTCTAGAAGATAGAAAAGGAGAACTCGAACAATCTTTCTAGTTACTTCGTTCTTTATTTCTATTTAACGGAATCCTTAGGAAAAGTCTTTTGTTTCCACCGAGCTAAAACAATCTAATATGTCGATGTCTCTAGTAAACCAAAGTTCTCCTTTAATAGCTATTTTGCTTCAATTTTTTCTATACCAAATAATGAAAAGAACTGAAGATTTAGTTACGATTAGAAAGAAACTTTTCTAGCTTTATCCATGGATCCTCTTGTTATACTTATTGAATTGTAAATAATCATCCAATTCAAAAATTATGTTTCGGAATTTCATAATCCAAATTTCTAATTGATTAGAGTCTTTGGCTACAAATTACGAGAATTTATAATCTTCCTTGAATCTTTCATTGAAAGGTAAAGGACTAAATCCTTTTAAGAAATAAAGTTTTTGATCGGAAGATGAATCAAACCGAGAGACCCCTTAACTATTAAAGAGATTAAAGGAACGAATCACACTTTTACCACTAAACTATACCCGCTACAATGCAATTATTATATATAATTTGACCTTTTGTCCAACAAAGTAATCGGGGTTGTAATCAAAATCCAAACCATCAGAAAACAAATAAAAAAAAAGGAAAAGTTTTTTTTGTCAATTTCAAATTTTGTTTGTCTCAAAATCCGTCGGATCCGTGCTTTTCACTTTTTGAAAAAAAAAAGGCCCGGCTGGGGACTGACCAGGCCAGGCTATTAAAATCAAAAAGATCTTTGACTTGTGTTTGGACGAGACAAAATCAAAAAAGGATTCTCTATTTCTATTGTTATGGTTTTATTTATTTCTATTTCGAGCCTTTTTTTTTATCTAATCTTTATCTCAATTTTTTATGTAAATGGAATTCCTGAAAAAGTTCTCTAAAAACAGTTAGATAATAGTAGTATATGTATATATATACTCAATCTATTTATATAATATATAATAATATAAAAAATTCTATACTATATATAATAAAATTATATATAATAAAATAGAGAAAATGAAAATATAGAAACTGAAAAATATATATAATAAAAGAAAAATCTCTACAAAAAAAGAAAGTCAGAATAAAGTGGAGAAGTCCTTTTTGCAAGCATTCTTTTTTGTGGAATGTAACCTAATAAGTATCCCTTTTCGATTAGGAGAGATGGCTGAGTGGACTAAAGCGTTGGATTGCTAATCCATTGTACGAGTTAATCGTACCGAGGGTTCGAATCCCTCTCTTTCCCTTTCTCCTTTTGATGATGTGTAATAGATCAAATCCTAAAAAAATTTGAGCATTTTTACTAATTATAATTAAATAAAGCAAGAAAAAAACTTTCTTTTTTATTCTTCACGTCCCGGATTACGTCCTGGATCATTAGATAGGAATCCAAATATGAAGAGAGAAACAAAGAATATAACTACAGTGTAGACAAAAAGTTTGAGAGTAAGCATTACACAATCTCCAAGATCTAACTTTTTTTTGAAAAAAAAAAAAGAGAATAGATTCTCTATTTTTATACCAAATATCTATCTAATTTTGATACCAAGAAATCAAGTTATTTCTTTTTTTTTTTCTAGAAAAAAAAAGGGGGGGGGGGGAGGAGTTCAGACAGTCTGGAATAAGATAAGAGTTGAGTCTTTCATATTCAAAAAGATTTTCATACCAATATCTAGATATTTTTTTCGGTGAACTCTAGTTTTTTAATTCAGGGAAAAGGGGATCCAATTTAGGAAATCGAATGATCCGCATTTAGCATGCCTACCAAAAAAAGAAAATGTTTGAATTGAGAGTTCATTCATAGGTCAAGATTTTTTTGATCTTTTTAATTCTTGGAATAATCAAAATCGTGAATTTTTCTAGGACAGTATTAAGTATTTCATCGAAAACTTACAGCTGCTTGCCAAACAAAGGCTAACAGAAGAAAAAAAAGAGGTATTACGGGCATAACATCTACGATTGGATTCAAAAAGGCGTAGGCCTCCGGCAATTTGGCTACTAAAAAAGTGGTTGAAAAAAGGGTCGAATTAAAACAAATACAGATCAAATGAAATATATTAAGCATAACAAAAAAGTGGTGTTCTTGTGGATAATTTTATTTTGATTGAGTTATTAATATATTTTTGATATAAGGAAAAAAAGAAAGAAAGATAGTCTAAAAAGACTTTGGTGAACTTACTCAATCAAAAATCCTTTAATTCTCTTATGAGAATTAAAGAAATAATATTTTCATACAATATCTTAATTGAATTCTATGTAATGATCAATAAATTAAGTTTGATTTGCCATCTACACGTGTCAAAACTCTAGCACCAATGGAATCTCTATTTACTTTGGGCTGAAATCGAATTGACGAACAACCACTAGCAATATTACTCTTTTAGTAGTCTTGAATAAAAATAGAAATGGGGCGTAGCCAAGCGGTAAGGCAACGGGTTTTGGTCCCGCTATTCGGAGGTTCGAATCCTTCCGTCCCAGAGTCCAGTCATTACAGAATCAATCTTCTATCTTCTATTGCCTTTTGAAACCATCCTTCTGTTTCAAAATCCAATAGTTTTTAAGAATCAACTTCGGTTTGATCATTTCAACCGAATAAAAAAAATCTATTTCCTTTTTTTATTTGTGTGCGATGCGGGTAAGTAAGGTAGAACCATAGATTCTAAGAGTTTGAATTCAAATTGATAGTTTATATATATACAATCTAATAGGGTACTTATTTGACTTCTGACTAAACCTTTTGACTCGTAAATGAACTATTCCTTTCATAGAGAAACAAAAAGGATAGATTACGATATACTCACTGAACTATGACTATTCATGATTCGATAATTGAATCAATTACACAAACTAGAGGAATGTTATGGTAAAACTTCGTTTAAAACGATGTGGTCGAAAGCAACACGCGACTTTAATTAAAGGACATGATCTGCTGTGGATTTGTTGATCCGCCACTTTCGGAATATAGGTGCTCTTGGCTCGACATTTTTTGTTCTATTTTAGTAGAGTCCTACTTCTTTTTTGAATATAAAAGAGTACAGGATGGAGCTCTAGGAAAATAGAAAGTTTTTATTCCCTTTCTTTAGGAGTAAGGATCTAGGAGTAGTGCGAATCAATAAGTTGTTCCAACTTCGTAAGTCTTTTTTTTTTCGATATTTAAACAAATCCCGTTCAACCAATTTGACAATCTAAAAGGCAATTTTCTTCAAATTGTCAAATTCGTTGAATCAAAAGTCTAGGATGCGTGAATCAAGTGTTTGTATGATTCGTTGATAGAAAGAAATCATAAAAAAATAAGGGGCTTGTTACTGGCCTTTTTTAATAAAAAAACGATTCAAGATCACCGAAGTCATGTCTAAACCCAAAGATTCAAAGTACGGATAAAGAATCCTGAAACAAGGAAATCCTGTTTTCAATTGTTTGAACAACTAGATCAGAATGAAAAATAAAATTTGATTCTAAAAAATGAGACAAACAAAAAAAGGGTTAGAGACTACTCAATAAAAAGAGTACTTAAGGATTCTTTATTGAGATATTTGAGAGTTATTTAACTTGAGTTAGGAGAATACGAATGTTACGAATGCTTTTTATTGAAAAAAAAAAATAGTTAGGGTTGAATTACTGGCTAATTGATTTAATCTTTTTATTAATCTATTTAAAATTAGAATTTTATACAGAGAGTTAACTTCTACTCAGTTCATTTTTTTTCTTGAGCCGTACGAGGAGAAAACCTCTTAGACGTTTCTAAGGGGGGGTATTATTCATATACATCTATTGTTTATCGAATCATTGCAATTGATGTTCGAGCTCGAAGAGAAGGAAGAGATCTTCGGAAAGTGGGTTTTTATGATCCGATAACTAATCAAACTTATTTTAATCTTCCTGCTATTCTCGATTTCCTTAAAAAAAGGGGCTCAACCAACAGGAACAGTTCATGATATTTCAAAGAAGGCAGGGGTTTTTACGGAATTCAGTCTTAATAAAACAAAATTGAATTAATGAAATATAAAAAAGAGGATGTGAAAGACTCGTATATAGCTTGGTATCAAATTTGATCTACTCTTTTTTTTCTTCCTCTTTCGCTTTCATCAGATCCATTTTTATTTATTAGAATTTCGATTTAGTATTAGTATTCCTACTCATTACTATTACTAGTAAGGTCCGAATACTCAAAAATCCCAGGCTAACAACTACTCTATTTTATAATCATAAAATAATTTATGAAAATCAAAAATATCTATCTAAATTCTAATTTTGATATAAATAGAAAAAAATAGTGTATATAAAATAAAAAAAAAATAGAATACTCTATTAGAAAATATAATAATATATACAAAGTACAGCAAATTTTTAAGGCCATAACAAAGGGGTCTAAAAAAGTATAAAAAGATTTTAGATTACCCTAACTGAGTTAGTTTTCATTCATTGTATGAAATGAACTAATAAACCAGGAGGTTAAGTTTTTTGATTTCTTTTTTTCTATTCTTTTCGCTATATTAACAATTCACAATCATATTGACAAGAGTGTATCGACCAAATATAATTCTCTCATAGAGAAATGGATCTATTTATTCCTGACGCATACATGAACGGGTTTTTCTTTTTTTGTTTTTTTTTTTTATTCTGGTTGTATCTACATATTTGAAGTACTTTCTTTTTTTGTTTTTGGGGGTTGCTAACTCAACGGTAGAGTACTCGGCTTTTAAGTGCGACTAGCATCTTTTACACATTTGTATGAAGAAAAGGATTCGTCCAGATCTGCGGTAGAGTTTGTAAGACCACGACTGATCCTGAATGGAATGAATGGAAAAAATAGCATGTCGTATCAAGGGAGAATTAAGATAACATTTTTTTTTGCTTTCCTGATCGGTACAACTTTGTTTTCGGTGTGGAACAAAAAAAAGAAATTCCAATTTGGGTCGAGTAAATAAATATAAATGGATGGATAAAAACCCCAGTTTTCCTGATTCCAGGAAAAAAAAAAGAAACGAGCTTACATTCGTAATTTGAAAAATTACCCGATCTAATCTAATTAAATGTTAAAAATAGATTAGTACCTAGTACGGGTAGGGGAAGGAGTTTTTTTCTTGCGTGTTATTATCAATTTTTTCATGAGTCCTAATTATTTTTTCCGTATTCTGTTTGGGTTAGGTTGGCGATGGATGTGTAAAAGAAGCAGTATATTGATAAAAAAATATATATTTCCAAAATCAAAAGAGCGATTAGTTTCCAAAAATAAAGGATTTCTAATCATCTTGTTTTGTTATTTTAGAATATAACGAACATAAACCTATTAAAGATAGAGAATCCGTTTAGCAGTCTACCTGTTTCTGAGGTATCTATTGCTTTCGCAATCTAATACCTTGTTTTGACTGTGTCGCACTATGTGTCATTTCAGAACTCAAGAAAATAAAGACTTTACCTTCACAGTTCAAATCGAATTTCAATCCAAATGGAGGAATTTAAAGGATATTTTGAGTTCGATAGAGCTCGGCAACATAATTTTCTATATCCACTTTTTTTTCGGGAGTCTATTTATGTACTTGCTTATGATCATAGTTTAAATAGATTAAATAGAAATCGATCCATTTTCTTGGAAAATGCGGATTATGACAAAAAATATAGTTCACTAATTGTGAAACGCTTAATTTTTCGAATGTATGAACAGAATCATTTGATTATTCCCACTAAGGATTTGAACCAGAATCCCTTTTTTGGGCATACCAATCTTTTCTATTATCAAATAATATCTGTCGTATTTGCAGTTATTGTGGAAATTCCATTTTCCCTAAGATTAGTATCCTCTTTCGAAGGAAAACAACTAAAAAAATCTTATAATTTAAAATCAATTCATTCAATATTTCCCTTTTTAGAAGACAAATTATTACATTTTAATTATGTGTTAGATGTACGAATACCTTACCCTATCCATCTGGAAATCTTAGTTCAAACCCTACGTTACCGGGTAAAAGATGCCTCTTCTTTGCATTTTTTTCGGTTCTGTCTATACGAGTATTGCAATTATAAGAATTTGGATATTCAAAAAAAATCAATTTTGAATCCAAGATTTTTCTTGTTCTTATATAATTCTCATGTATCTGAATACGAATCCCTCTTTTTTTTTCTACGCAAGCGGTCTTTTTATTTACGAGCGACATCTTCTGAAGTGCTTTTTGAGCGAATTTTATTCTATGGGAAAATCCAACATCTTGTAAAAGTTTTTGTTAATAATTGTCCGTCGATCCTAGGGTTTCTCAAGGATCCTTTGATACATTATGTTAGATATCACGGAAAATGCATTCTGGCAACAAAAGATACGCCGCTTCTGATGAATAAATGGAAATATTACTTTGTTAATTTATGGCAATCCTATTTTTCCGTATGGTTGCAATCGCAAAAGGTCAATATAACTAAATTATCCAAAGATACTTTAGAGTTTCTGGGCTATCTGTCAAGTTTGCAATTAAATCCTTTTGTGGTACGTAGTCAAATGC